TTCATGAAATGTGTTGGATTGTTATTATTCTGGATACGGAAAAAGATTTCTATTCAATCTAAATCTAATAAGTACTTTGTGTTAGTATTTAAAAGTTCTATGGCTCGAGTCTTTAGTATTCTCTTATTTATCACCTGTGTCTACTATTTTGGCAGAATGCCATCGCCTATTGTCACTAAAAAACTTAAAGACAAAAAAAACAAAAAAGCTCTAGAAAGAAAGAAAGAAAGCGATGTAGAAAGTGAGGCAGAAAGCGATGTAGAAAGTGAGGCAAAAAGCGATGTAGAAAGAAAGAAAGAAAGCGATGTAGAAAGTGAGGCAAAAAGTGAGGCAGAAAGCGATGTAGAAAGTGAGGCAGAAAGCGATGTAGAAAGCGATGTAGAAACGAAGGAGACTAAACACGAACAAGGGGGATCCGCCGAAGAAGACCCTTCAGAGATATAAAAATAAATAAAAATATTGATACATAAGAAAAATACAAGAATAAATAAGACGAAATTCGTCCACCTCCCATATATTTGATACCTTCCCCTATAAAGAAACTTCCAACCCCAACTCCATTTGTAATTCCATCAATTACATGTCTATTAAAAAACTCAATTAGTTCGGCTAATCCTCTGACACCCATGGTAAAGACCTTAGTATAAAAAATATCTATATAACCACGATTATATGACCAATCATATATCAAATTTTTAATTGGGTCCAAGATAATTCTTTTAGGACCCTTTTTCAAAAATGAATTGATTAAATCCAAATTTTGGAAAGATGAATAAACAGACCCGTAAAAAAAATATGCCATTAATAGTCCGAAAAGGGCTATACTTACTGAAAAAATTGCATTTGTAAAAAATTCATACCAATCTACAGAATAATTTGAATTTTGATGCAAAAGGTTTGTTGATGGAGTTAACCATTTGGATAATATATCCAAATCTACTACTCTTTGATCAAAAGGAATTCCTATTGATCCAATAAACAAAGTAAATAATCCCAATATAAGTAGAGGGAATAGCATAGTATTGTCCGATTCATGAGGATACATATAAGTATCTTTTTTTCCAAAGTAAGTACTAAAACAGCGTATTCTATTTATTACATTATCATATATTTTATATGTATCCTTTGAAGATGAAGAAAGAGAGACCTTATTATTGATTATTGCGAAAAATAAATTTCTATTTACTGCTTTAGGCGCTTCGTCTTTTCCCCATAGAGATATTGAAAAGAACGATCCATTTTGAATACTACTGTAATTTTGAAAATTAACACGCAAATGTCCATCAAAAGTAAGTAAATACATCCGAAACATATAAAATCCAGTTAATCCTGCTGTGAAACAAGCTATTATTGCGAAAATTGGTGAATACAACCAACTATCATTAAGAATTTCATCTTTGGACCAAAAACAAGCAAGAGGCGGAATACCACAAAGAGAAAGTGTACCTAATAAAAAAGTAATTCTTGTAATTGGAACATATTTTGTTAAACCGCCCATAAGAACCATATTTTGACTTTTATCTGGTGAATAACCAACAATAGGTTCCATTGAATGAATAATGGATCCGGATCCTAAAAACAATAAAGCTTTAGAATAGGCATGAGTGATTAAATGGAATAAAGCAGCTCGATAAGAACCCATACCTAGAGCTAACATAATATAACCCAATTGAGACATTGTAGAATAGGCTAAACTTTTTTTAATGTCTCCTTGAGCAAGAGCCAAAGTGGCTCCTAATAATACTGTTATTACGCCTATTAAAGATATTAGATTCATTATGTAAGGTATTACTATGAAAAGAGGAAGAAGCCGAGCTACAAGAAAAATCCCCGCTGCTACCATGGTAGCAGCGTGTATAAGAGCCGAAATAGGAGTAGGTCCCTCCATGGCATCAGGTAACCATACATGAAGGGGAAATTGTGCGGATTTCGCGATTGCGCCGACGAATAAGAAAGATGCGCACAGAGTAGCAAATAAAGAATTGACCTCATTATTATGGATCAAGTTTTTTACTATTTCGAACAAATCCCGAAATTCAAAACTGCCTGTTATCCAATAAAAACCTAAGATTCCTAATAATAAACCAAAATCCCCTACACGATTAGTTACAAAAGCTTTTTGGCAAGCACTTGCTGCAATTGGTCGTGTAAACCAAAAACCTATTAATAAATACGAACACATTCCCACTAGTTCCCAAAAAATATAAATTTGTATCAGATTGGAACTAGTAACTAATCCCAACATGGAAGTATTAGAAAAACTCATATAAGCAAAAAATCTCAAATATCCTTGATCGTGAGACATATAGTTGTCACTATAAATAAGAACCATAATTCCCACAGTAGTAATTAGTATTGACATAATCGAAGTAAGTGGATCGATCAAGTATCCAAACTCTAATGAAAAATCATTATTGATGGTCCAAGACCATAGATATTGATAAATAAAACTTCCATTTATTTGCTGAAGAGACAGATTAGCCGAAAACGCCATAGTTATACTTAGCAGTAAAATACTAATAAAAGCACACATACGATGAAGATTTTTTGTTGCTGTGGGAATAATCAGAAGTCCAAATGCTATTGATATAGTAACTGTAAGTGGAAGAAAGGGTATTATCCATGCATATTGATATGTATGTTCCATAAAAAACAAATTTCTTTTTTTTTTATTATTGTTTCCGATTCACCAATTCTTACCTCTTTCGAGAGGAACAATAATAAAAGAAATCAACATTCTACTACTACTACTATTACTATTATATTCTGGTGAGTTATAACCATATAATATAGTAAGGAAAAAGAGTTATACCAAAAACAGTGTTTAATTCGAATGTGGGTCATAGTATCCATTACTAATTCGAATCAATAAAAGGGTACCTTAGTTATTCTAATTAATTGAATTTGAGTAATTATCTAATGAGAGCTAATTGATTGGATTCCAATAAGAAAAACTTCTGTTTCTTGGAAGTACTATGATACTCCTTACTTCATATAGAACTGAACTCAAAAATGGACTAAGGTTATCTTTCTCCGGTAATGGAATGTCTTGTTTAAGAGATTAACGACTAATTCTAATTAAATTAGAATTCAAATTTTAGGGATCGCACGCTGAACTTAATCATTAATCAATTTCAATTTTAAAAATGGAATTAATAAAATCAAATAAATAATAAAAAAAAATTATTTGGATTTTAAAAATAAGACTCTCTTCCTTTTTTTTATATCCCTATATATGCGATATATAATGGGCACATATATTTATTTGTATTTTTAGATTTTTCATGTTATGTTATTAAATTGATTATCCACAAGATAATTATGGATAATAACTAAAAAGAATGGTCTATTTTGATTTGAACAATACATGTCTTTCACATACAACGATAAAAATGAGTACTCCTTTTTGAATGGCGATTCCAAAAAAACGTATTTCTCTGTCAAAGAAACGTATTCGTAAAAATATTTGGAAGAAGAAGGGATATTTAACTGCAGTAAAAGCTCTTTCTTTAGCTAAATCTGTTTCCACCGGGCGCTCTAAAAGTTTTTTTTTGCCGTAAATAAATAATAAAAGAAAATCTTGAAATGATCTGAGTCGACATACCATAAAGAACTGAAACTTTTTGAATTCAAGATGAATGATTCACATTAACTAATTAACTAATGTGTTGAACTCCTCAATATGAGTTAGAACTAGCTGCCGTGGTATGTAGAATAAGAATTTTGCCATCTCTTGGTCTCTATAAGATAAGTATTATTTTAGTTTTCATTATAATACACTCATTATTTTTCATTTTGAAGTTAATGTTAACTCGCGATATTCTTATTATTTATTATTATTCTTTTTTTTTTTTTCAATCTCTCAATTAACTTTTTAAAAAGTTAATTGAGAGATTGAAACTCTTTTCTTATATGTATAGCCCAGGACCCAATTAGATTTAGTAAATGGTATCATAAATTATAAATTATGGACACAACTACAACTAATAGTATTATTAATAATACTAAGGTATTGAAATTGTTGGAAAATTTCCTTTGATTTAGTGATTTGATTGTGATACATATGCAATTCTATTTCTATATATTTTTTTTTTAGAAATCCATGAAATAAACGAATTGTCATAAAAAAATGGTTTTCTAAAAAAAAAAATAGAAAAAGGGACAATTTTGAGTTCTATCTGTTCCAGGAGAACTCAGTTTCTAGTATGTGAAAGTTGATTGTTAAAAATGAACCCCACAGCGATACTAACTAAGGATTATTGAAATTAACATATGAATTTCAAATGAAAACGAGCTTTATTCATCGATTCTCATCAAGTTTTCTAAACTATATGGAATTCTGGAATCTCGACGATTCAACATGAACTGACTATTATTTATTATTATTTTAAGTAAGCCGCCATGGTGAAATCGGTAGACACGCTGCTCTTAGGAAGCAGTGCTAGAGCATCTCGGTTCGAGTCCGAGTGGCGGCATCCCCTAAAAGAAGGGACATAATGGATCCTATAATGTATTTCATTTTCGATTTAAATTCTGTAATGGGGCTCCTCTTTTTTATGATATTTGTGACTTTAGAACATATATTAACTCATATCTCTTTTTCGATCATTTTAATGGTAATTATGATTCATTTGATGACCTTATTAGTTCACGAAATCGTGGGATTGCGCGATTCGTCAGAAAAAGGAATGATAGCCACCTTTTTCTCTATAACAGGATTATTAGTTATTCGTTGGATTTATTCAAGGCATTTCCCATTAAGTAATTTATACGAATCATTAATTTTCCTTTCATGGAGTTTCTCCATTATGCATATGATTTCTAAGATTAAGATACAGAACACAAAAAATGATTTAAGCGCAATAACCGCACCAAGTGCTATTTTTACCCAAGGTTTCGCCACATCGGGTCTTTTAACGGAAATGCATCAATCCGCAATATTAGTACCCGCCCTACAATCTCAGTGGTTAATGATGCACGTAAGTATGATGTTATTGAGCTATGCAGCTCTTTTATGTGGATCATTATTATCAGTTGCTCTTTTAGTCATTACATTTCGAAAAAACATCAATATTTTTTTGAAAAGAAAACACTTCTTAATTAAGAAATTTTTCGTTGGTGAAATCGAATACTTGACTAAGAAAAGAAGTGTTTTTAAAAACACTTCTTTTCTTTCATTTCGAAATTATTACAAATATCAATTGACTCAGCGTTTGGATTATTGGAGTTCGCGTGTCATTAGTTTGGGGTTTACCTTTTTAACTATGGGCATTCTTTCCGGAGCAGTATGGGCTAATGAGACATGGGGATCTTATTGGAATTGGGACCCCAAGGAAACTTGGGCATTTATTACTTGGACCATATTCGCGATTTATTCGCATACTAGAACAAATCAAAGTTTCCGAGATATAAATTCGGCACTTGTAGCTTCTATAGGATTTCTTATAATTTGGATATGCTATTTTGGGATTAATTTATTAGGAATAGGTCTACATAGTTATGGGTCATTCACATTAACATAACTCTAATTGAATAAACTACATGAAGAATACATAAGAAGATTGTCTCATATATAACGAAAGCTTGTTAGAGTTTTTGAGAACCATTTGACTTTTTGAGTCAAATGGTTCTCAAAAACTCTAGAGGCATCTCATTAAAATCTTAATTCACTTCATTTTTTTTTCTTTTGCATTCTACAGCGAACGATTTTAAAAATTAAAGAATTATAAGATTTTTTGTTTCATTAATAAAAACTATCTATAAAAATAATTAGATAGAATAGCTTGTACCTTGTCAACTGATAACAAGAGAACAAAATCCGGATAAATACCAATCCCTATTACGGGTAGAAAGATACAGATCGAAATAAATAGTTCTCGTGGTCCAGAATCGGAAAAATTAGAGTTTGGAACATTGAATAGCTTGTATCCGTAGAACATCTGACGTAACATAGATAATAAATAAATAGGAGTTAATATCATTCCAATTGCCATTAAAAAGATAATTAGCACTTTTGGCACCAAAAGAAATTTGGAGCTGGTAATTATTCCAAATAATACTACTAATTCTGCAACAAAACCACTCATTCCTGGCAATGCAAGAGAAGCCATCGAGAAACTACTGAACATGGTAAATATTTTTGGCATTGGGATTGATATCCCCCCCATTTCGTCGAGATAAACAAGACGTATTCTATCACAACTCGTTCCCGCCAAGAAAAAAAGTGCAGCACCAATAAATCCATGGGAAAGCATTTGTAAAATGGCTCCATTTAATCCCATGCCGGTTATAGAACCAATTCCTATAATTGTGAAACCCATGTGCGATACGGAGGAATAGGCTATTCTCTTTTTAAAATTGCGTTGACCGAAAGAGGTTGAAGCTGCATAGATTATTTGCATTGTTCCCACTATCACAAACCAGGGAGAAAATATAGAATGAGCATGGGGTAACAATTCCATATTTATCCGAATCAATCCATATGCTCCCATTTTTAATAAGATTCCGGCTAGAAGCATACATGTACTGTAATGTGCCTCTCCATGGGTATCTGGTAACCATGTATGTAGGGGTATAATCGGTGATTTGACAGCATAAACAATAAGGAAACCAAAATAGAATATTATTTCCAATGCCACAGGATATGATTGATTAGCTAATCTTTCAAAATCTAATGTTGGTTCATTGGAACCATATAAACCCATACCTAGAACTCCTATTAAGAGAAAAATAGAACCCCCTGCAGTGTACAAAATAAACTTTGTAGCCGAGTACAGACGTTTCTTTCCTCCCCACATGGATAAAAGTAAGTAAACAGGAATTAATTCTAACTCCCACATGATGAAAAAAAGTAAAAGGTCTCGAGAAGAAAATGATCCTATTTGACCACTGTACATTGCTAACATCAGGAAATAGAAGAATCGCGAATTTCGAGTAACTGGCCAAGCTGCTAAAGTAGCTAAAGTGGTGATAAATCCTGTCAATAAAATAGGTCCTATGGAAAGCCCATCAATTCCCAATCTCCAGTGAAAATCAAAAATTTTTATCCATTGAAAATCTTCTTCCAATTGGATTAATGGATCATCCAATTGGAAATGGTAACAAAATGCATAAGTCGTTAGAAGGAGTTCTAATAAACATATACATATGGTATACCACCGAAACACCTTATTCCCCCTCATAGGGGGAATAAAAATTAAAGAACCCGCAAATATCGGCAAAACAACAAGTAGTGTTAACCAAGGAAAATAACTCGTGATAAAGACAAGATACACTTTGACCAGAAAAGACCGTGCTCAGAATCTATGTTCTAGAGTAGGGGCTTTTGTCGGTAAAGGGGAATCAAATGATTCAAGTGGAGTTTTTTGTAACGTATCAATCAATAAGATAGAGCCATGCTGCGAGTTGTTTCATGCCATAAATAAACACGGACACTCAAAAAATCTGTTGGGCAAGCGGATTCACATCTCTTACAACCTACACAATCCTCGGTTCTTGGCGCGGAAGCAATTTGTTTAGCTTTACATCCGTCCCAAGGTATCATTTCCAATACATCCGTGGGGCAGGCTCGTACACATTGAGTACACCCTATACATGTATCATAAATTTTGACTGAATGTGACATTGAAACTAAATATTCAAGTTTTGAACATAAAGAATTTTCGATCTGGTATGATAAAATCAGTAGTAAATGAATTATATATTTATATTGTAGATACCAGATGAATCAGTAATTTATATCAATTTTTAGAATGAATATATTTCTAAATCTGTTCATGATAAACTGCCAAGAGATTTTGATTTACGTTTTACCAATCACAGTCATATGAGTCGCACATAAATACAAAATAATATTTTATATTTTTGAAAAAAAAAAATATATATTAATCGAATTATGATAAATAATTCATATGTCTTTCTTATATTTATATAATGAATGATTAGGACTAATTATTCAACAAATTCGATTGATTGATACGAGTTGATTTTATGTTATGATGGATCGACGAAACAATAGCTAACCCAATAGCTGCTTCTGCAGCTGCAATAGCTATGACAAAGATTGAGAAAATGTCTCCTTTTAATTGGCGACTATCAAATAAATCAGAAAATGTTACGAGATTTATATTAACCGAATTTAGTATAAGCTCAAGACACATAAGCGCTCTAACCATGTTTCGACTTGTGATTAATCCATAGATACCAATAGAAAATAAATAGATACTCAAAAAAAGTACATGCTCGAACATCATCGACTAACTCCTCATCAATCTCGATTTATTTCAATATGAACAACAATTCGAATGATTCGACTGACTATAATAGAACAATTACAATTACAGAACAAAAGAAGGTATTGGTAATGGCTTTAACTAAAAACTTGAAACTTTTTAAAAATAGAATTCTAAAACTTTTTGGAATTATAACTATTTTTTATTGACGAGCCATAGTAATTGCACCTATTAAGGAAACTAATAGAATTATAGAAATGAGTTCAAACGGAAGATAAAAATCTGTTGATAAATGAATCCCAATTTGTTGAACGTTAATTATTAAGTCCTGTTCTAGAATCTGGTTTGATCTTGTAGTCCAAAGAATTCCGTACCACGACGTATCTGGGATAGTAGTAATTAGTGAAAAAAGAATACTTATACAAACCAGTGACGTAACCCCATCTCCAATGGTCCAAAGACGGGAATCATTGGAATATTCCGAACCATTCATGAACATTACAGCAAATATGATTAAGACATTTATGGCTCCTACATAAATAAGGAGTTGTGCGGCAGCTACAAAATAGGAATTCGATGGAATATATAATAAGGATATACAAACAAGAACCAATCCCAGCGAAAAGGCAGAATAAATTGGATTAGTAAATAAGACTACTCCTAGACCCCCTAATATAAGAACTGCTCCTAGAAATACTACAAGAATCTCATGTATTGGTCCAGATAAATCCATTATGTATAAAATAAGAGATAAATAAGTCTAAAGATTTCATGACCTTACTGAATAGTCCAGGAAGGGAAAAGCACTTACCCCATTTTTTTTTTCATCCTAGAAAAGAGTAGTTTCCATTTGATATTTGGAAATCATCACGAAAAAAAGAAATTCTCAGTTTAAATCAAAGAATGATCCTCAACAATTAATAGTTATTATTTATAGTCACTGACTAACCAAAATAAAAAAAGCTTGTATCCTTTCTATCAGAATATCAAAACAATATCTTAGGAATTGGTAATTGTTCTTGAATCGAGGGATTTTTCTTTGTATATTTTGCTTTGGGTCGAATTCATAACGGTTTGAATTGTGTAATCTCCAATTACTGACATTGGTAACCGACCCAAAGCAATTTGATTATAATTCAATTCGTGACGATCATAAGTAGAAAGTTCATATTCTTCAGTCATTGATAAACAGTTTGTTGGACAATATTCGACACAGTTACCACAAAATATACAAATACCGAAATCAATACTATAATTAAGCAATTGTTTCTTTTTAATATCTCTTTCAAATCTCCAATCAACAACGGGTAGATCTATAGGGCATACACGAACACATACTTCACAAGCAATACATTTATCAAATTCAAAATGGATTCGACCGCGGAAACGATCTGATGTGATAGATTTTTCATAAGGATATTGAATAGTTATAGGCAAACGATTTGTGTGGGATAAGGTAATTACGAAACTTTGACCAATGTACCTTGCGGCTCGTATTGTTTGTTGACCATAATTCATGAACCTAGTCACCATAGGAAACATATTGTATATATCGATGAATAAATTGATGTTTTTTTTTTCTCTTGTTTAAGAGAGGTTATGAGTATAGAATATCGTTATCGTATTCTTTGTATTTATAGTGAAACAAGTTGGAAAGAAGTTGTCAATAATAGATTACCTAGAGAAATAGGTAAAAGAAATTTCCATCCAAGATTTAATAGCTGATCCATTCTCATCCTAGGTAAAGTCCATCTTGTTGTGATAGAGATGAACAGAAACAAATAAGCTTTAGCTAATGTAATAAAGATACCAATTGTCATTCCCAAGACTCCATTTGTTCCGATAGGTTCCGGAATGGATATGTACGGAATAGAGAAATTCCACCCCCCTAAATAAAGAACCGTTACAAATAATGAAGAAACTAAAAGATTTAGGTAAGAAGCAACGTAAAATAAACCATATTTTATACCTGAATATTCAGTTTGATAACCTGCTACTAATTCCTCCTCCGCTTCTGGTAAATCAAAGGGCAATCTCTCACATTCCGCAAGAGAAGAAATTATAAAAACTATAAACCCTATAGGTTGCCGCCACAGATTCCACCCCCAAAAACCGTATTTTGACTGTGCCTCAACTATATCAACTGTACTTGAACTATTAGATAATTATAGTTGATAATAACATCACTGTTCTCATCACTATTCCAAAACCGTACATGAGATTTTTACCTCATACGGCTTCTCTATGGACACAAATAAATGTAAGGACCTGTTCGGTAAGGTATCCGTGGATAGTGGATACAATAAAAATACATCGGAGAGTCCAAAAAATTAGACCCATGTAATTCTGTCGGCTAGAAAAAGGCGCTTCCGAATTGATCTCATCCCTTATAATTTAAATGAATCTTTGTTTGGTTTTGGTAATAATGGAATCCTTCAATAAAATACTCGTTATAAAAAGAAATAGATAGAAAGAATTAATCACTAGTTCATGAATCATAAATAATCAGAATTCCACATGTATGGCTATATATGGAGGAAAAAATAAATAAAGATCTTTTTTTTTTTATTCTATTATTGCATTCTATTTCTTTTATTCCTGTTCTTCTTTCTCAGAAAAAAAAAAGTACTATTTTAAAATAAATAAAGGGATTAATTCGTTCTTGATAGTAATTTATTTATTCAGTGAATAGGAGCATACTCTAGATCGAAATCGTGGGGAAGTACTGCTTGATCGTTTCTACCAACTTAAAGCCCCTATTATGATTCGTTTTTATGTGGAAATACCTATTTTTTTTATACCTTACATTATCTATTACTAATCCTTTGTGTATTTTGGTGTTCCTAACTGTTCACTGATTTTTGATTGATCCCCGCTATGGTTATGATAAGGTAATATATACAAGTACAGTAATAGAAACTCCATACAGTTGATCTTTTGCATCCGCTTCAAGATATGATGACTAATCAAAAAATCTTGGGATAAACAGTTTTCACTGCTTATGTTTTCTGTCACTTTTTTCTTGTATATAGGGAATGAGATTTTATCCTCTTACTACAAATTGAAAAGCTGTTTTCTTTCACTCATATAACTATTTGGTTTAACTCATCGACCTGAATTGAATGAATGATGAATAAAAAATAAAAAATGAAGATATCTATTCAATACATTCACCTTCTTTCCTTTATTTCATTTCTGGGAGAGGTCAAAGTTTATGTTCCAACGAATCACACGTAGAGATATTGATAATACACATAGAGTTAATGGTATTTCATAACTAATAGATTGAGCAGCAGCTCGTAGACCACCTGAAAAGGAATATTTATTATTCGATCCATATCCTGATATAAGAAGCCCGATGGGAGCAATACTTGAAATAGAGATCCATAAAGAAACACCTATACTGAGATCGGCTAAAACAAGTCGATACCCAAAAGGAATTACTAAATAACTTAGTAAAATTGATATGACTGCTATAGACGGTCCGACACTAAACAAACGAATATCTCCTCTAGATGGGAGGAGGTCCTCTTTAAAAAGTAGTTTAGTCCCGTCTGCTAGAGCTTGAAGAATTCCCAACGGGCCGGCATATTCAGGTCCAATACGTTGTTGTATCGCTGCGGATATTTCTCTTTCTAACCATACAATTACTAGTACCCCTACAGTAATTCCCAGTATAAGGGTCAAAACGGGGACAAAGAGCCAGCCGAATCCATAGATTTCTTTTAACGATTCTGATTTAGAAAAAGAATTGATAGCTTGTACTTCTGTCGGGCCAATTATCATTTCAACGATCAACTTCTCCCATAATGATATCTATACTACCCAGTATCGTCATGATATCAGCCAATTTCATTCTTTTAATTATCTGGGGAAGAATTTGCAAATTGATGAAACCCGGTGGACGAATTTTCCATCTCCAGGGAAAAACACTATTATCCCCTATCAAATAAATTCCTAATTCCCCTTTTGGGGCTTCTACTTTTACATAAAGCTCTTGTTTCGACAATTCAAAATTGGGTGAAGGTTTTTTACTAATGAATCTATATTCAAAATCATTCCATTCGGAATTTTTTGCACTATTAAAGCGCCGAACTTCTAAATTCTCATAGGGTCCTCCGGGAATTCCTTCGAGAGCCTGTTGAATAATTTTTATAGATTCCCTCATTTCACCGATTCGTACTAAATAACGAGCTAATGAATCTCCTTCTTTTTGCCATTGGACTTCCCAATTTAATTCATTGTAACATTCATAATGATCAATTTTACGAAGATCCCATTGGATCCCGGAAGCCCTTAACATTGGTCCTGATAAGCCCCAATTTATTGCTTCCTCTCCACCAATAATGCCCACTCCTTCAACTCGTTCCAAAAAAATGGGATTCCGTGTAATAAGTTTTTGATATTCAACAACTCCTGTTAAAAAATAATCGCAGAAATCCAAACATTTATCTATCCAGCCATGAGGTAGATCAGCAGCTACTCCTCCGATACGGAAATAATTATGCATCATTCGCATACCTGTGGCAGCTTCGAATAGATCATATAGTAATTCTCTCTCTCTAAAAATATAGAAAAAGGGAGTCTGTGCACCGATATCCGCCATAAAAGGTCCAAGCCATAACAAATGAGAAGCTATACGACTCAGCTCTAACATAATTACTCTGATATAGCTGGCCCTTTGAGGTACTTGAACATTTCCCAGCTGTTCTGGTGCATTTACCGTTATTGCTTCTGTAAACATAGTAGCTAAATAATCCCAACGTGTTACATATGGCAGATATTGTATAATTGTTCGGTTTTCCGCTATTTTCTCCATCCCTCTGTGTAAATAGCCCAATATGGGTTCACAGTCAATAACATCTTCACCATCGAGAGTAACAATTAGTCGAAGAACACCATGCATTGATGGGTGGTGAGGACCCATATTGACTATCATGAGATCTTTTCTTGTGGCCGGTACAGTCATATCCTTTCTTCCCTAATTCACTATTCCATGAATTGCTCAAAACGAGGCTTAGAAAAATTTTTAATATAATAACTAAAAAAAATTCAAACGAATATGAATATTAAAATTAACAAATTTTAGACTCCCGAATATCCAACTGACTAATTAATTTCTTATAACGTACTCTATTTTTATTTGACAAATAAGCCAGCAACCGTTGACGTTTTCCCAGAATTCTTCGTAGACCCCTTTGCGATAAAAAATCTTTTTTGTGCAATTCCAAATGCGAAGTAAGTCTCCGTATCTTATTGGTGAAATTGAATACTTGAAATTCAACAGACCCTTTGTTGTTTTCTTCTTTTTCTTCTTGTTGAATAGCTGGGATGAATGAATTTTTTACCATAACATATTTTTCTGTTTTCTTTCTTTTTATTTTATAGATTTTACCGATCAGGAATAATAATTCTTATATTTATATTATGATTATTCCAGTCATTTTCATCTGGTATACGCAAAAGCGTAGATTTATTCATATACTACTTTTTGATTCTATCCAAATCCCATTCGATTTTTTGAAAATCGAATGGGATTTGGATAGAAAGAGAGAAAATACATTTACGAAAGATAATGATTTCTTTGTGTCTAAGAACATTCTATTCTGCCCATTTATTATTCCTAGAACCAATTGAATTGATATGCCATTCAATTAGTATCATGTACCAAAATGTAACGCAACCTATGCGTACATCTTTCGGAATCTATCAAATATGTGATATCCAAGCAATATACCATTAACTAATTCTAAATTGTGGATACATATGTATCCTTAACATACTGAAACGACTGCCGTTATTGGTATTAAACCAATAGCGATTCATACAAGCTAAATCTTCTAATCGATAATTCGGCCAAAGAAGCAATTTGAATTTTAAAATGTTATTTACATCTGTATTAATGTTATTTACATCTGTATTAAGATACCTGTCTTCATTCAAAAATTGTCCACAGTTTCTCATCTTGTTTTCGTTGAAAAACACTGGATTTATATCCACAATATTCGAATTCCGGGAATTTAAACAAATTCGAATTCGCAATTCTCTACGACGTTTAGTAGATAGAATATTTTCTGGAATAAGGAAATTCTTCTTCTCAACATCTCTTTTTTTTATGCATTTTCCATTAGTTTCATTTTGGTTTTCACTCTTATCCGCCAATGAAATACTTATGGTTTGATAGATAATAAATCTATCATCCCATTCTCTAAATAAACGAAATTTTTTGAGAATAAATGTTCCTTTTTTTAGTAATTTTGGAAGAAGGCCCTTCTTCGGCATAGATATCATATCTACCCGCATCTCTGTTCTTTTAACCGAGGATATACAAATTTGTTTGTTTATATCTGGCAGTCTAAGTAGGAAACAATACAGCTTAAGATTCTGAAAAATGAATTGATCGAAGGGGTCAGGCCATTTTAATTGAAAATGCATAAATTGTTTCAGGAACAAATCCATTTCTTTTATTATTTCCTTGGAGCTAATGATTTTTTCTGTCTCTCCCCCTTTTTCAACGTCGGATTTCACTTCATGTTTTTCAACATCTTTTTTTGTCTTTCCACCTTTTTCAACGTCGGATTTCACTTCATGTTTTTCAACATCTTTTTTTTTCTTTCCACCTTTTTTAACGTCGGATTTCACTTCATGTTTTTCAACATCTTTTTTTTTTCGTAGATCTGAGCCAAGACCTATTTGGCTCTGTTGTTCGTTTTTTTGTTGGTTGGCATTTTTTAATTCAAGATATTCTTTTTGATTGAATGATATGTGGCTGCCATCTTCATTTGCATACAAATCTAAAAGAAGTAATTTGATTGGTATCACCCATGGTTTAATCTTATATGTATCAAAAAGTAGCACCAATTCTGGAAACAACCAAAATGTTCGATTTACTATGTTTATGTTCCGATTACGAGAGAATCTTTCTTGATTCATTCCCATCCAATCAAAAAAGTGTCTTTTTTGATTGGGTGTGGGTGGGTTAATTTTTTCATGAATCGAAATATCTTTTTTTTCCATTTTGTGATACTTATGAGTTTCAGTCTTAGTATTTTTATTAATCTTAGTATTTTTATTAATCTTAGTGCCAACATGCGTATTGGTCCAAGTCTCAATAGTATTGGTCCAAGTCTCAATATCGATATTCTTTCTAATACAAAAATGGAAAATTCCACAATTAAAATATTTTCTATCCAGATTTTTATCCTTAGCAATAATATATCTTCCTTTTATAAAATCATCAACTGCTATATTTAACAATACATAAAATAAGTCGGGTTTCCGTGTATTGAAATTATAAGGAATTTCTTGGTGACCATTTACTTGTAATTTTGATCCATAAATATATAAGTTCTTGTCCGTCTTATCTCCATAATTCATATATTGATGTGAAAAAAAAGAATATCCGTAATGTTTTTTAAATTTGTTTTTTTTATTTTGATTCGTCAATGAATCCCCTACATCATAATTTTCTTTCATGTAATGATTAATTTTTTCTTTTTTATCTGAATCCAATTTCATTGAGTCTTTATTTTTAATCATACGCCTGACTCTACTTCGCCATTTTTTTGGTTGCAATCGAGACCATTTGGCCGGGGATAAATTGTATTGATCATGACCCTTTAACCAGTTTTTCCATTCATTCATTCCAGACTTTTTCATTTTCTTATGCCTTGATTTGTAATCAAATATTCCTCGTTTTATACAATAATCCTTTATTTCTCCCCTAAGATAATGATAGGTACCCCGATCTTGAAGTACGGATCTCAAGTTATACTTGTTAAGTAATGGGGTTTGTGAAAATTTGTAAAATACATATGCTTGCGATAAGGAAGATAAGTCAAAATCACTATTGAAATTATTATCACTAATATTAGTATTCGTATTAGAAACTAACTTTTTTACAGTCGAAATAAAGTTCATTGTATTTTGAATTGTTTCATCAATTCCTTCTTGATTTATTTCATCGTTGTAAATAGATTTATTTCTAATTTTTTTTTTTGATTCAAAGAAAAGTTGCGCATGGATCCTTGAAATGTTAATTGTACATAGGAAGATATCTATGTATATTTTTTCAATGAAAAATTTCATAAAATAATGTAATTTTCGTATTAATCGTATATTGTTTCTTTTAAATAGCTGCCAAATATATTTTGGGTATTCCAATCTTTTCTCATCATAAGTTTGAACTATTTTTTTCTTGTCTTTTGTAATTTGTTCTATTTGATTCCTGATTGTAATTATCCTATCAGAAAGGTCTTTCCTTTTTTTCTCTATGAGTGAATAATTTGTCCAATTCATGGATCGAATTTGAATGGTCGATTCATTATTCATTTTATTATTGATTTGGAAATCTTTTCCATTTGTATTTGTTTCATATACTTTCACTTTCCTCTTCATAAATATAAATAAGAAAATTAGGGTGATTTTTTCAAGTTCTTTCATTATTCGTTTTCTAACTTGAGCTATTTTTATGATCCATACTTTTATTACTTTTCTTACTTTTGATATTACTTTTAAAATTAGTAAAGCCCATTTTTTTCTTTCTTTTAAAAATCTTCGAAATATAAATATAGAAAATTGATTTTTAACCTTTCTAATTGTTTTGTCGATTTCTTGAGAAATGGGTTTAAAAAAATCAAATTGTTTTCGGGGAGAACCAAAGGGAACTTTCGTTTCCTTTCCCCATATTGTTAAAAAACAATTTGATTTTTTTTGATCTTTCATTGAATCTCTATGACCAGACCGTACTTTCATTTTAGCTCCTCGCCAAGGTTTCAAACAGAAAGGATATAGAATCTTTATCTGAATCCCGTCTGCTAACCAATCTTTAGGAAATTCTGTTTCTGATAATTGAACACCCTCGTAGGTGCAGTTAATATGCATTTCTTTATTCAATGCCTTGAAATCTTCGTACCACTCGGGGAATTGGAATAATAACATACGGCCTACATTTTTAGCTATTATCAATAAAGGTAATACGATTTTTTTTCTAAGAAAAGATTGGGTTACTAACATCAACCCTCTTATTATTTGAGTAAGCATAAAGGTATCCCAAGTTTCGGATATTATTCTCCGGCGCTCTTTCTCTTCTTCCTTTTCTTTTTCTTCCTTTTCTTTTTCTTTTTTTTCTTTTTCTTTTTCTTTTTTTTCTTTTTCTTTTTTGTCTTTTTTGTCTTTTTCTTTTTTGTCTTTTTTGTCTTTTTTGTCTTTTTCCTCTTTTTTTTCTTTTTTGTCTTTTTTGTCTTTTTTGTCTTTTTCTTTTTTGTCTTTTTTGTCTTTTTTGTCTTTTTTGTCTTTTTTTTCTTTTTCCTCTTTTTTGTCTTTTTTGTCTTTTTTGTCTTTTTCGTTTGCTTTTTCCTCCTCAAAATCAGAAATTTGAAATTCTGATTCTCTACCAACCCAGTTCCTAAAAATTATATTTGTAATTTTAGAAATATCAAAAGTAGAAAAAAAAAATGTTTTGTCTATTCGATCCAAAAAAAGTGGGGAATGCACATTTGCTTGAAACATTTCTAAAATAACTATTTTGCGTCTTTGAGCACGCATGGATCCTTTTATGAGATCCCGACTAAAATCTGATTGTTGAGAGTAACGTATCAAAGCCAGTTCTTCCTCGTCTTCTTTCTCTTCTTTCTCTTTTTTGTCTTTTTTTTCTTGGTCATCCTTCTTCTTACTAGTAGTAGTCTCAGAATTGGCCTTTAGATCCTTATTATTAAAAATTACCACACGTTTGGCTTTTCTTGGGCGAATATCAGGATCTTCCTTTTCCTTTTTTTTTTTATCTTTATCTTCCTCTTCCTCTTCCTCTTCCTCTTCCTCTTCCTCTTCCTCTTTCTCTTTCTCTTTCGCTTCCGCTTCCGCTTCCGCCTGCTCCTCCAAATCCTCGGCGTCGTCCAATTTGTATGACCATTGAAAAACCATTTCACTTATTTCTTCTATTTCTTCTTCTATTTCACTTATTTCTTCTATTTCTTCTTCTATTTCACTTTTTTCTTCTATTTCTTCTTCTATTTCACTTATTTCTTCTATTTCTTCTTCTATTTCACTTATTTCTTCTATCGGATTCTTTTGATGTTCAAATTCTCGAGAATTTGAATTATTAGGAAGTAGATCATGAATCTTTTTTATGCAAAACATTTCTATAAAATCCTCTATAGAATCCTCTCTAGAATCCTCTATAGAATCCTCTCTAGAATCCTCTCTAGAATCCTCTCTAGAATCCTCTCTAGAATCCTCTCTAGAATCCTCTCTAGAATCCTCTCTAGAATCCTCTCTAGAATCCTCTCTAGAATCCTCTCTGATTGTTCCTCGATGGGGTCCGTTCAAAAAAGGATCATACATTTTGGGCAGGCATTCTTGTTCATTTTCATCATTATAGAATCTAGTCCTTTTTTCAAACATATCGAGAACAGGTAATCCTTTTTCTAGACCTTTGATTCGACTTATTAATTCATTTTTCAAATTGTCCTTTTTTTGTTCATTAGTATAAACCCAATAATTATATTGGTCTTGGTGGCATAGTTTTTTCGTTGTGTACAAAGAAATTATTTGTTCCATCATTTCCGAAAAGGTTGATAAACTTGGTAGATATGTAAAAGACATTTTTTGTTTTCCATCACTTGGACACGTATCAAAAAAATATTGTGATATCTCATTTCGTATAGAATTTTCAAATCTCTCATTTTTTATATATCGCAATGGACGATTCCATCGGTTATAATCGAAAAGAAACGTAATAAAAGGTTTTTCAAATCCAAATCCAAATCGGAGAGAGGTCTTTTTTTTTTCTTTCAGTTTTCCAAATTCCCAATTATCTTGATGGGTATCAAGATAAGAATCTTCGTAAACTGGGCTATCTTTATAGCATGTCTCATTAAAGTGAAACTTGAATTCATCCTTTTTTTTTCTTCTATTCACCCGGATCTCTGAAGGGTCTTCTTCGGCGGATCCCCCTTGTTCGTGTTTAGTCTCCTTCGTTTCTACATCGCTTTCTACATCGCTTTCTGCCTCACTTTCTACATCGCTTTCTGCCTCACTTTTTGCCTCACTTTCTACATCGCTTTCTTTCTTTCTTTCTACATCGCTTTTTGCCTCACTTTCTACATCGCTTTCTGCCTCACTTTCTACATCGCTTTCTTTCTTTCTTTCTAGAGCTTTTTTGTTTTTTTTGTCTTTAAGTTTTTTAGTGACAATAGGCGATGGCATTCTGCCAAAATAGTAGACACAGGTGATAAATAAGAGAATACTAAAGACTCGAGCCATAGAACTTTTAAATACTAACACAAAGTACTTATTAGATTTAGATTGAATAGAAATCTTTTTCCGTATCCAGAATAATAACAATCCAACACATTTCATGAATAAAATGTGACCAATTAACCAACCAACAAAACTACTTGTTACAAATAAAATCTTGTTATTACATCTAAACATAGAAATGTTGACTAATCTGGTTAATGTTGAGCTTGGTAACAAAAAATGGTTGAATAATTGAAAAATAAGATTATTCAGGAATGCCCATTGAATGCTGAGATTTCGCATTCCATTTATGGTAGTAGATCCATATCCATAATAAAAAAAATCTTTTTGATTGTTATTGTTCCAGAAGAAATGAAACAATAGATACGGTAAAATTAAAACAGTTATTGTATGGGGCCGACCCAATGCTAGATGCAGAGGCGCATAATAGATTGATAAAAACATCATGAGCTGCCCCGTAATAAAACCGGTTGTTGCTGATACCTCCTTCTCGGTTCCTTCTTCCATAAC